AAAAATAATATTTTCATACAATATCTTAATTGAATTATATGTAATGATCAATAAATTAAGTTGAATTCTATATCTACACATACCAAAAACATAGAAAAATCCGAATACCAATCTAATCGATTCTATAGATATTTGGGCTAGAGTTGACAAACAAACAAAACCAGCAATATACTTTATTAGTATCGCATAGAAATCTAAATGGGGCGTGGCCAAGTGGTAAGGCAACGGGTTTTGGTCCCGCTATTCGGAGGTTCGAATCCTTCCGTCCCAGAACATATATATTCTCTTACAATATAGATTGCTTTTTTAACAATGTTCTGTTTAAAATCGAAATGTTAGCTGGAATGTGATTGTTGTTTCTTATTTTTTTCTTCGATGAATCGTTTTTTTTTTTTTCAAAAACTGAATCGAGATACGAAAGAATCCATATTCCCTATCTCATATTCTCTACCCCCTAAATTAGCCTAATTATATTCAATTTTATTTTTTGTAGATTTCTTGACTTTTCGCCAAGAGGGGGTTTTTGGTACTAATTCAATTCACTAAGTCTCTTAATTCTTAATCAATGAGGTAGGCTAAAATCGAAAAAAAGGAGCAAAAACTGGACTTAATCTGGGCTTGGTTGGCTTTGTGCCCAGACAGCTCGCATTTCGTAAAAATAAAAAAGACTAGGACATCCCCTTCTTTTGATTTATGCTGCATCAGTCCCATAGAATGGGGTAGATAGGAGTTAATCAGTGATGGGAAGGCGTTCATTTCAATATCTATAAACGGTGACAATTGCTCAGTCTATTTGATTGAATTGATAGATACGAAACCCTCCCCATTCTTTGGATTTTATCAATCAGATGAAAAAAAAAAGACTTATCTTTTTTCCTAAGATGATCAAAAGTTATTTTTAACTATAAAATTTTCTTGGAATAATGATGTCAAGAGGGGAACTTTCAAAATTGATTCGAATTTTCGAAACAGAAATAGTTTAAATCATTCCTTATAAGCCTTATAAGTTGAATCTTTCTCTCCTATTAAGTCACGTGAAGATGCAGAATCAAAAAGAATTCGTTTATTCGTCTTATTTTATTTATAATTTATATAAATTAATTATTTATTATATATATTTATTAATTAATATTATAATGTTAGACAATTTAATATTAGCGATGGGGTCTTACTAAGACTTCTTCAGAAAAATATTTATCCACCTATATCTATAGTATTATTTATATCTATATACTTCTATATACTATAGATATAGAAAATAATTTATATTATGGTGTTTATACATCAGCCCAACCAATGACTATTCATGATTCCATAATTGAATCAATTCCATACCGGTTCTTAGAGGAATGTTATGGTAAAACTTCGTTTGAAACGATGTGGTAGAAAGCAACGTGCGACTTGAAGGACACGATCCGTTGTGGATTTGTACATCCACCATTTTTTGTAGGAATGAAGGTGCTCTTAGCTCGACATCATTGGTTCTGTTTCACTAGAACCCCTCGTTTTTTGTTGTCTTGGAATGTAAATAGTCCATGATGGAGCTCGAGTAGAAAGTATTAATTTATTTCTCGGGGCAAGGGTCTAGGGTTAATGCCAATCAATAAAAAAATTGAAACAACTTCGTAAATATATCTTAGGTATGTAAATCGAAAGAATCCAATTCGAGCAAGTTTAAAATTAAAAAATTTATTGGAATTGATCAAACTTTTTCGATCCAAAGTGTTTCACGGGGGAATCCATCATCTTCTAGGATTCTTTCATAAAAATCGCAAAAAGGGTATGTTGCTGCCATTTTGAAAGGATTAAAAAGCACCGAAGTAATGTCTAAACCCAATGATTTAAAATAAAACAAAGATAAAGGATCCCAGAACAAGGAAACACCTTTTAAATTGTCTTAATAACTGGATCAGACTGAAGAATCCGATTTTAAACGAGACAAACAAAAAAGGAGGAAAGACCGCTCAATAAATGAAATTGCCGAAAGATTTTCCTTTGAACTGTTTGAAAGTTATCCAACTTGAGTTATGAGAGTATGAATGGTTTCTTTTTCATTTTAAGGAAGAACGAAGAAAAAAAGACTTAGATCTTTAATTGCTTTGATCATTTTATGGATCCAGTTGTCATTTCTTAGATAGAATTCCCTACAGAGACAAAACTTCGAATCAATCATTTTTCTCGAGCCGTACGAGGAGAAAGCTTCCTATACGTTTCTAGGGGGGGTGTTGTTCATCTACATCTATCCCAATGAGCCGTCTATCGAATCGTTGCAATTGATGTTCGATCCCGAAGAGAAGGAAAAGATCTTCAGAAAGTGGGTTTTTATGATCCGATAAAGAATCAAACTTATTTAAATGTTCCTGCTATTTTATATTTCCTTGAAAAAGGGGCTCAACCTACAGAAACTGTTCAGGATATTTTAAAGAAGGCAGAGGTTTTTAAGGAACTTCGTCTTAATCAACCGAAATTCAATTAAGGAAATAAATTAAGGAAATACAAA